ATGCAACGATGATTCTTTTCCACTAATCATAAAGACATTGGTACACTATATTTCATTTTTGGAGCTTGAGCGGGCATAGTAGGCACTTCCCTAAGATTAATTATTCGTGCTGAACTCGGTCAACCCGGAACACTCATTGGCAATGATCAAATTTACAATGTAGTAGTAACAGCTCATGCCTTCGTTATAATTTTTTTTATAGTTATACCAATTATAATTGGAGGTTTCGGTAATTGACTTGTTCCCCTAATATTAGGAGCACCTGATATAGCCTTCCCTCGTATGAATAATATAAGATTTTGACTATTACCGCCTTCTCTTACCTTACTTCTAATAAGAGGTATAGTAGAAAGAGGAGTTGGTACAGGTTGAACTGTTTATCCTCCCTTGGCGGCTGCCATCGCTCACGCTGGCGCTTCCGTAGATATAGGGATTTTTTCCCTCCATCTTGCCGGTGTATCATCAATTTTAGGAGCCGTAAACTTTATAACTACCGTAATTAACATACGATCATTTGGCATAACTATAGACCAAATACCCCTATTCGTATGAGCAGTCTTTATTACTGCTATCCTTCTCTTACTATCCTTGCCAGTACTAGCAGGAGCTATTACCATACTTCTTACTGACCGAAATTTAAATACATCCTTTTTTGACCCTGCTGGAGGAGGAGATCCTGTTCTATACCAACACCTATTCTGATTTTTTGGTCACCCAGAAGTCTATATTTTAATTCTTCCAGCTTTTGGTATAATTTCTCACATTGTAAGACAAGAGTCTGGAAAAAAAGAATCTTTTGGGACGCTAGGAATAATCTATGCTATATTAGCAATTGGTGTTCTAGGATTTGTAGTATGAGCTCATCATATATTTACAGTTGGAATAGATGTTGATACTCGAGCCTACTTTACATCTGCCACTATAATTATTGCTGTCCCCACCGGAATTAAAATCTTCAGATGATTGAGAACACTTCATGGAACCCAGATTTCCTATAGCCCCTCACTCTTGTGAGCCCTTGGTTTCATTTTTCTCTTTACAGTAGGAGGCTTGACTGGAGTGGTTCTGGCAAACTCTTCTATTGATATTATTCTCCACGATACCTATTATGTCGTAGCTCATTTCCATTACGTTTTATCAATAGGCGCTGTATTTGGGATTTTTGCCGGAATTGCCCACTGATTTTCCCTATTTACAGGCCTCTCACTTAACCCCAAATGACTGAAAATTCACTTCTTTGTTATATTCATCGGAGTTAACACAACTTTCTTCCCCCAACACTTTTTAGGCTTAAACGGTATACCTCGTCGTTACTCTGACTACCCCGACGCCTATACAACATGAAATATTGTATCATCTATGGGATCAATAATTTCTTTTATTGCAGCATTAGGATTTATAGTTATTGTATGAGAAGCACTAACCTCCGCCCGCCCTATTTTATTTTCTCCTTTCTTACCGTCCTCAATTGAATGGCACCATAATTACCCTCCCGCTGACCACTCATACATAGAAATCCCCTTAATCACTAACTTCTAAAATGACAGATAGATGTGTAGGATTTAAGCTCCTATAAGGAAGATATATTCATCTTCTTTTAGAACAGACTTTACCTTTAATGGCAACATGAACTCACCTAGGCTTTCAAGACGGAGCTTCTCCTCTTATAGAACAGTTAATTTTTTTTCATGATCATATTATATTAATTCTTATTCTAATTATTACATTCGTAGGCTATATGCTATCAACAGTCCTTACAAACTCATTTATTAATCGATATATACTTGAGCACCAAACCATCGAAATAATCTGAACTTCTGTTCCTGCTATTATTTTGATTTTTATTGCCCTCCCATCACTTCGCCTCCTGTACCTACTCGATGAAGTAAATAACCCCGCAATAACTTTAAAAGCTATTGGACACCAATGATACTGAAGTTATGAGTATTCAGATTTCCTTCACCTAGAATTTGATTCTTATATAATCCCCTCTAATGAACTTGAAACCTCAGGATTTCGACTTCTAGACGTTGACAATCGTACAGTTCTACCTATAAATGCTCAAATCCGAATTATTATTAGAGCCGCCGATGTAATTCATTCCTGAACTATCCCAGCACTAGGAGTTAAAGCCGACGCTATTCCAGGACGACTCAATCAAGCAAGTTTCTTAATTAACCGGCCAGGGTTATTCTTTGGACAATGTTCCGAAATCTGTGGAGCTAATCATAGATTTATGCCCATCGTAATTGAGAGTGTATCAACAACAGCTTTCCTTAATTGGATTTCATCTTCTTCAGATTCACCCGATGACTGAAAGTAAGTGTAGGTCTTTTAAACCTATTATAGTATCACGCCTACTTCTGGTGAAGAAATTAGTTAATTCATAATACTAGCTTGTCATGCTAGAGTAATCTTTGAGATATTTCTTAATGCCCCAAATAGCCCCACTTTTGTGAATATATTTATATTTCTTTTTCTTATTAAGACTTATACTAGTTTTAATCCTTAATTTTTTTATTAAACCTTTCGAAACTATATCTTCAATCTCAACAGCTCACGACATCCCCCAAAAACCTTGAAAATTATAGCAAATCTATTTTCAATTTTTGAACCTTCCTCAAGAATTTTTAACCTTTCAATCAACTGATTGTCAACAGTCTTAGGGTTAATATTTATCCCATATTTATACTGAGCCTCTCCTTCTCGGTGATCTTTGTTATGAAGAAAAATTATCCAGACCCTTCACAAAGAATTTAAAGCACTTCTAGCTTCATCACATATTGGAACCTCAATATTATTTGTAAGATTATTTAGCCTAATTGTATTTAATAACTTTCTAGGACTCCTACCTTACGTTTTCACTAGATCTAGACATATAGTAATAACTTTATCCTTATCTCTCCCTTTATGGATTACCCTAATAGCATTTGGGTGGCTGAATCATACTCAACATATGTTTGCCCACCTAGTTCCCCAGGGTACGCCCTCTGTCCTCATACCATTTATAGTCCTAATTGAAACTATTAGAAATATTATTCGCCCAGGAACCCTAGCAGTTCGTCTAGCAGCGAATATGATTGCTGGTCATTTACTTTTAACTCTTCTTGGCAATACCGGACCCTCTCTCTCTCTATCAATCTTATCAATTCTAATCTTCTCCCAAATTCTCCTTTTAATCTTAGAATCTGCTGTAGCAATTATTCAATCATATGTATTTGCTGTTTTAAGTACACTCTACACTAGAGAGATTAACTAATGACATCTATACACGGACATCACCCTTACCACTTAGTGGATATAAGACCATGACCTTTAACAGGTTCAATCAGAGCCATGATACTCACCACTGGCCTGATTAAATGATTTCACCAATACAATATAAACCTCTTACTATTAAGATTTTTGGCAATCATCTTAACAATAATTCAATGATGGCGAGATATTACACGAGAAGGAACCTATCAAGGTCTCCATACTTCAGTAGTTACCACAGGTCTGCGCTGAGGTATAATCTTATTTATTTTATCAGAAGTACTTTTTTTCTTTTCTTTTTTTTGGGCTTTTTTCCATAGAAGACTAGCACCAACTATTGAAATTGGAATGTACTGACCTCCCTTAGGAATTCAACCTTTTAATCCATTTCAAATCCCTTTACTAAATACGACTATTCTCCTGTCCTCCGGCGCTACTGTTACATGAGCCCACCACGCAATTATAGAATCTAACCACACCCAAGCTATTCAAAGACTAGCACTCACTATTATTCTTGGTGTTTACTTCACTTTACTTCAGGCATTCGAGTATATTGAAGCTTCATTTACTATTGCAGATTCTGTATTTGGGTCCACTTTCTTTGTGGCTACTGGATTTCATGGACTTCATGTAATTATTGGAACTTCATTCCTTTTTATTTGCTTTATCCGTCTATTTAATTGTCATTTCTCTTCTTTCCATCACGTAGGCTTTGAAGCTGCTGCTTGATATTGACATTTTGTAGATGTTGTTTGACTATTCCTATACGTATTCATTTATTGATGAGGAGGTTAATTTTCTTAGTATATCAGTACATTTGACTTCCAATCAAAAAGTCTAGATCTTCTAGAGAAAATAATTCTAACTTTACTATTTATTTCTTTACTTACACTTTTAATTTCTACTGCTGTAATAATTTTAGCTTCTATTTTATCTAAAAAAACTATTCTAGATCGAGAAAAAAACTCTCCTTATGAATGTGGATTTGACCCGAAGGGATCCGCTCGACTACCTTTCTCCCTACGATTCTTCCTTATTGCAGTAATCTTTCTTATTTTTGATGTTGAAATTACCCTTCTCCTTCCTATTGCATCAACACTTCACATTACAAATATTTTTTCTTACATACTTACCGCTACATTATTCCTTAGAATCCTTCTTCTTGGATTATACTATGAATGAAAGCAAGGAGCTTTGGATTGATCTTCATAACAAGGCTATAGTCAATTTATGACGTATGAGTTGCATTCATAAAGAGTTTTGTTTAAACTAGTTTTAATTAGAAAGCGAAAATTATTGCATTTAGTTTCGACCTAAACATTGGCCTTTAAGCCTCTAATTATTGCTAGAAGCCAAAAAGAGGCTTATCATTGTTAATGATACTACTGAAGTCATAACTTCCTAGCAAGTTAGGGATACTAGGTCAAAAAGTGAAACTTCTAATTTTGCTTTAAGCGGTTTAACTCCGTTTGTACCCCTAAGTGTTTTCATGGTGTAACCTAACATATTATATTTTCATTGTAAAGCTGAACTTATTTGTTCTGAAAACTCCATCTATATTATCTATACTACCCAAAATAAAACTTTATATCTTAAACGCCACAAGTTTACATTTTTTTTAAACTATTTGAGTCATTTACAGATCGTTTGACCTCTTTTGCAGCTTCAATGCAATATTCTATTTTTAAATTATGTAAATTATATAACTATAAATATAATGAGAATTACCCTAACTAAAAAAACTTTTATAAACACTTTAACTCTATTAATTTGGAGATTATTTAATAATATAAACAATCAAGAAAAAAAATGATATCCACCTTGACCTCCAAAATGCTCATATCATCCTTTATCTCCTACTTTCTGTAAAATACTTCCTGTAATTAATCTTACTTCCCTAGTTTTTAAAGAACTTAAAAATGGTATAAACCACATTGAACCCGCCATAACTACAAACCCATAATTTTTTAACCTTATCAATCCATAAATACTCCTGGTTAAATTAAATAAATATCCGATTAAACATCCTGCAACTCTAACAACTATGACAAGCCTTTTTATTAACCCTCTTAAACAAATCATTGAAGGCTCTGGAAATACAAGTCAAGATAAAAAAGCACCACCCAAAACAGCTCCTAACCCTAATATCCTCATTGAATTCACCATCGTATAATCCTCATCTCTAACTGTTCTTAATGAACTTAAATTGTAATCACCACTTAATCTGTAATAAATAAGCCGAGCAGTGTATATTACAGTTAAACCAGTTGCTAACACAAATAATACTAAGGCAATAAAGTTAATTCATCTTATAAATGCCACTTCTAAAATTAAATCCTTTGAATAAAATCCCGCTAAAAAAGGAAACCCACATAAAGCTAGATTAGCAACTGTTATATAGGAAATACTTAAAGGTATAAACTCGACTAAACTTCCTATAAACCGAATATCCTGATAATCTCCTACTCTATGAATTACAACTCCAGCACACATAAAAAGTAAAGCTTTGAATAATGCATGCCTTAAAAGGTGAAAAAAAGCTAGATTTGGATAACCTAAAGCAAGAATTCTCAATATCACTCCTAACTGCCTTAAAGTTGACAAAGCAATAATTTTTTTCAAATCATATTCAAAATTAGCGCCAAGTCCGGCCATGAATATAGTCAAACAAGAAATAATTAGCAATCCACTTTGTACTTTGGTTCCTTCAAGTGCAGATCTAAATCGAATTATTAAATAAACCCCAGCCGTAACTAGAGTTGAAGAGTGAACCAATGCAGAAACTGGAGTAGGAGCTGCTATAGCAGCTGGCAGCCAAGCAGAAAAAGGAATTTGAGCACTCTTAGTTATTGCGGCCAATACTAGAAAACATTTAAATAACCCTCACTCTACTCCTAAATACCTTCCATAAATAAAAAAATTCCATCCTCCTAACCTTCTCATTAACCCAATACTCATTAAAATAGCTACATCTCCAACTCGATTGGAAAGAACAGTTAATATTCCGGCATTAGCTGATTTCTCATTCTGATAGTAAATAACTAATGCGTATGAAACTAACCCTAGACCATCTCATCCTAACAAGATCCTAATTAAATTTGGCCTCATCACTATTATTCCCATAGAAGCTACAAAAGCAAGAACAAGGTATATAAACCGATTAAATCTCTTATCTCCTATTATATATCTTCCCCTATAATAAAGAACTCTGCTAGAAATTAAAAAAACGAACCCTAAGAATAATAACCTAATTCAGTCAAAAACTAAAGTAAAAATAATTCTGGATGAATTTAACCTTATTAACTCCCACTCAATAACGTCTATCCTCTCACTTCTTAATTTCAAGACAGCCCTAACTACACAACAAATTGAACTTAATCCCAATCTTACTATTCTTACCTCATGTATAAAAAACTTTCAAATCACTCTTTAATACTCTATATCTTTAAAGTCGCTCCGCACCCTCTTTCATTAAAGATTAAATTAAAATAATTCTAGAATTTAAAATCAAAATATTCAAAGGAAATCAATGTAAAAATAAAACTAGATACTCTCGGACCTTTCCAGAACAACATGAAAATAAACAATTATAAAATAATCCGTGTTGTCTTAATCTATATATATATAATGTATAAGCAGCCCTAAAAAATGACAAAATCCTCAATCCTAAAATCCTAATTTTTCTTCATCTTACAACCCTAATAATTAATCTAATTTCTCCCAACAAATTTAAAGAAGGAGGCCTTGCTATATTTCTAATCCTTAATAAAAATCATCACAATCCTATCCTAGGTATAAATGACAATAAACCTTTACCAACAACCAACCTACGACTACTAATTCGCTCATAAACAATATTTGCCAAACAAAATAACCCCGAAGAACATAATCCATGCCCAACTATAACAACTACGCCCCCCCTAAGTCCTCATATCCTAAGACTTATAAGACCACAAAGCACCAATCTTATATGAGCAACCGAAGAATAAGCAATTAAAGATTTCATATCAACTTGACGTAAACAAACAAAACTAATGTAAGCTCCCCCAAATAAACCTAATCTTATTCATAGTCAACAATATCCTCCACTAATAGGCTGAAAAATGACTAAAATACGAATAAGACCATATCCCCCTAACTTCAACAAAACCCCTGCTAAAATTATAGAACCCGCCACTGGAGCCTCTACATGGGCCTTTGGAAGCCACAAATGAAATATATACATAGGTAATTTGACTAAAAAGGCCCAAACCCTACAGAAATATCAAATTAACCTCTCTCGAGTTAAATAAAACTCTGGCTCCATGAGTACAATAGTTAATCTTCCATTACCGTAAAACAATAAAAGTAGTGACCCCAATAAAGGTAAAGAAAAAGCCAATGTATAAAATAACATATAAACTCCAGCCTGAATACGCTCAGGCTGATAGCCTCAGCCTAAAATCAAAATCAAAGTAGGAATTAATCTTATCTCAAACCTAATATAAAATAATAAATAGTCCATAGAAGAAAACGTAATCACAAGAGAAAGAAGCAATGATAAGTTTACTACGATAAACCTTGAATGAAAATTTATTAAATTTTTAATCTTTTGACTAGACATTACCACTAAAGACATAATCCAAAATCTTAAATAAATTATAATATAACTAATATAGTCCATCCCTAAAACAAATCCCAAACTTCGAACCCTAAAATCATAACAGCACCTAATCCCTACTATGAACCTTATAAATAGAAGTCCCAATTGCACCACTCCTCATTCTTTTCTTAATTTGATCAATAAAATTAAAGGTAAAATAAACTTTAACATTCCAATAAATTCAACCTTATAAATCGATCACTCCCATGCCTACGAACTACGTGAACTAATAATGACAAGCCCAGAGCTCCCTCGCACGCAGCGAGAGTTAAAAAAAAAAGAGAAAAATAAATCTCTCTCCCTACACCTGTCACTTGCAATCTTAGTAACCAAAACACCCCTAATATTATAAACTCTAATCTCAACAAAGAATTAAGTAAATGTTTGTGATAACTAATAAATCTTCAAAGACCACACAATACTATAAAAAGAGAACCAAATACACTAATCACTCTAAAATTAATCATTAGTTTTAATAGTTTAAAAAAAAACTTTGGTCTTGTAAACCAAAAATGAAATTTTTTTCTTAAAGCTTCAGAGAAAAAATACCTTTTATCTTTAATTCCCAAAACTAATATTTTTTTTAAACTATTCTCTGATGTGACATTACTTACTATTCCTGTAATCCTAACTCTATCTTTCTTATTCACTCGTCTTTCTCACCCCCTATCACTTGGAATAACGATTATTACCATGAAGCTAAATCTCATGTTACATTTACTACATTCCATAAAATACTGGAAAACCAATACTTCCCGAATTTATTAATACAAAAAGATAGTGATACAGAAATAAAAGCTTTGAGTCAAAAGTACAAATTTTTTTTACATGGAAGGAGGATCCTTGCTAATAATCATTAATAAAACATTAATAGACAATAATCAAATTTTTGTTCTTAACGTTGTTTTTTGTTTTTTTTTTTTACTTTTACAATAATGTATCTGCCATATTAAAAATTGCACTAAAACCTTCATATGTCGGAGTAATAGGAGCTCAGGCCTTGCCGACGTGTGTGATTTTCCGACTAATGATTAATACCTCAGAAAAACCTATATTTACCAAAAATAAATCTGTGGACCATCACCTCTCCTCCTCTAAGCCTCATCTTCTCTTCCTCACTGAAACTCAGGTGTCTGTGGCAACTTACCTTTTATCTTTAATTCCCAAAACTAATATTTTTTTTAAACTATTCTCTGATGTGACATTACTTACTATTCCTGTAATCCTAACTCTATCTTTCTTATTCACTCGTCTTTCTCACCCCCTATCACTTGGAATAACCTTACTTCTACAAACTGTATTTATATCCTTAACTGTCGGATTCTCTTCATATTCATTCTGATTTTCTTACATTTTATTTATAATCTTCTTAGGAGGGATATTAGTTTTATTTATTTACGTAGCCTCCCTTGCCTCAAATGAAATTTTTTCATTTTCTCTAATAACATTTTTTATTTATACTGCCATTATTATAACTACCTCCTTTCTTTTTCTTTTTCTTGACCCCTTAGTCTCACCAAGTCTCACATCTCTTCCTGTTTCTTCCTTTGATAACCATTTATCTACCCCTATAATCGTAAGATGAATTTATAACTCCCCATCTATAAGATTTACTTTGTTTATTATTATATATCTTTTACTCACTTTAATCGTAGTCGTAAAAATTATTAATTTATTCAAAGGCCCCCTACGATTATCAAACTAATGACAACCCCTATCCGAAAACTCCATCCTCTCTTCAAAATTGTCAACAACGCTCTAGTAGATATACCTCTTCCCAGAAATATCTCAACCTTTTGAAACTTTGGTTCTCTGTTAGGATTATGTTTAGTAATCCAAATTGCTACCGGTTTGTTTCTAGCTATGCACTACACAGCTCATATTGACCTAGCTTTTTCAAGTGTAGCTCATATCTGTCGAGACGTCAACTATGGTTGATTACTTCGTACTATACATGCCAACGGTGCCTCATTTTTTTTTATTTGCCTTTATGTTCATATCGGCCGAGGGATTTATTATGGTTCATATATAACTTTTCATGCCTGGATAGTAGGAGTTTTAATTTTGTTCATAACTATGGCAACAGCTTTCTTAGGTTACGTTCTCCCCTGAGGCCAAATATCTTTTTGAGGAGCTACCGTCATTACAAATCTCTTTTCAGCTATTCCCTATATTGGTACAGATCTAGTCCAGTGAATTTGAGGTGGATTTTCTGTGGATAACGCAACTTTAACCCGATTTTTTACATTCCACTTTGTTCTTCCATTCATTATTGCTGCTGCCTCACTAGTTCACATTTTATTTTTGCACCAATCCGGAGCTAATAATCCCCTGGGAATCTCAACCCAGCTAGATAAAGTCCCTTTTCACCCATACTTCACTTTTAAGGATATTGTAGGATTCGTAGTTATATTTTCAATGCTTTTATTCATTTCCCTTTTCGACCCTTATTTATTAGGAGACCCTGATAACTTTATCCCGGCTAACCCCCTAGTCACACCCGCTCACATTCAACCAGAATGGTATTTTCTTTTTGCCTATGCTATTTTACGATCTATCCCAAATAAATTAGGAGGAGTTATTGCCCTAGTGGTTTCTGTTGCCATTCTATTCATTTTACCTTTCACTCATGTCTCCCAATTCCGAAGATTAACCTTTTACCCCCTCAACCAAGCTATATTTTGAATATTTATTTCAATTTTGATCCTTCTTACTTGAATTGGAGCCCGGCCTGTAGAAGACCCATATATCTTAACAGGCCAAATCCTGACAGTCCTTTATTTTTCCTTTTTTATTTTTAATCCTATGTTACTGATATCATGGGACAAATTATTAAAATGATTATTTAGTTTAATATAAAATAAATGTTTTGAAAACATTAGATAAGAAGTTATATCTTAATAATCGTCAACATATTAATTTAGTTATATATTAACATGAGAATAAAACATAATAATTTTAGCCCTATGAAAAATACCAGATAATTAATCGATACGGGCAAAAATCTTTTCCATGCTAAATATATAAGTTTATCATACCGAAGTCGAGGTAAAGTCCCACGAACTCAGACAAATACAAAAGCAATTATCACAGACTTTAAGTAAAATCTCAACCTACATAAACCCCTACCCAAAAAAATAATAGTAAATAATACTCTTATAAATAAAATCCTAGCATACTCAGCCATAAAAATTAAGGCAAACCCACCTCTACTATATTCGGTATTAAACCCAGATACCAATTCTGACTCTCCCTCCGCAAAATCAAACGGAGTTCGATTGGTCTCTGCTAAACAAGACCTAAACCAAATCAATCTTAGTGGAACCGAAATAACCAAAAACCACAAACTTGATTGATACTTACTAAATAACTCCAATCTAAACCCCCCTACTAATAAAATAAAAGATAATAAAATTAAAGCTAATCTTACTTCGTAAGAAATAGTCTGCGCTACTGCCCGCAATCTCCCAAGTAAAGAATACTTACAATTTGAAGCCCAACCAGCAATCATAGTTCTATACACCCCTATCCTTAAACAACAAAAAAAAAATAAAATACTTATATTAAACCTAATCAACCCAAACTCATAAGGTATCCTAGCTCAAACAACTAAAGAAATAAATAAACTAAATACCGGAGATAAGTAATAAGCCAAGAAATTGGATATGATTGGCAACGTTTGTTCTTTAGTAAATAATTTCACAGCATCAGAAAATGGCTGTAGTATCCCCATATATCCTACTTTATTTGGACCTTTCCGAATTTGAATATATCCTAAAATCTTTCGCTCTAGTAAAGTTACAAAAGCTACTCCAATTAACACACAAATAATCAATACCAAATAATTAATAATTTCAATAAATATTATCACAAAATAATTAGCTTTAATTACTCTACTATTTATAGAATCTCCTCTATTTAACTAGATCCTAAATCTAGAGCATATAATCTGCCAAAATAGTATTTACAACCAAACTAAAATATTTAAATTCACTTAATCCTTTCGTACTAAAGTAATTTCATCTCTATCAGGAGATAGAAACCGACCTGGCTCACGCCGGTCTGAACTCAAATCATGTAAAAATTTAAAGGTCGAACAGACCCTCTTTTATGACTGCTGCATCATATAGATATTTTAATTCAACATCGAGGTCGCAATCTTCTCTTTCAATAAGAACTCTCAAGAAAAATAACGCTGTTATCCCTAAAGTAACTTAGTCTTATAATCTTAATCTAAGGATCATTCACTTGTTTAATTCTACTATAACAGAACTACTATTAAGCAGTTACAATAATTGTACTCATATCACCCCAATAAAATAAAATAATTAAACTTAACTATTATAAGTATAAATCAACTAAATCTAAATTATTTATAAAGCTTTATAGGGTCTTATCGTCCCCCTGAAACATTTAAGCCTTTTCACTTAAAGGTAAATTTCAAATTTCACCATAAAGACAGTTTTTCCTTTGTCCAACCCTTCATTCCAGGTTCCAATTAAACCCCTAATGATTATGCTACCTTTGCACGGTCAATATACCGCGGCTCTTAAATAATTTTATCAGTGAGCAGGCCAGACCATTTACATCTTCAAATGGACATGTTTTTGATAAACAGGCAAGGAAACATTTTTGCCGAGTTCCTTTTTAACGTCTTTACAACTTTAAACTTCAACTCTTATTCTAAATACCCTATTTACAACACACTTCTACTAATAAAGTCATTTTATCTAAATAGATACTACTCACATTTATTTTTTAATACTAAGTAAAGTTTAAACAAATTATTTTACGTCATTTCTTAGTTTAAACACTCTTCCACCATGGCTACTTCTAAGCCTAGAATATAACACTTTTATTTACTAAACTATTTACAATTTAATTTTGAATAAGAAGCTATTCCCTCCTATTCCAAACCCTAAACAACCTTATATTCATTTTAAGTCTGAATTAAATTCATTTCTTAAAAAACCAGATATAATAAAACTCGATTGATATTTCATCTTTAACTTTATATTCAAAATCTTTTTGTCACAAAAATTTTTTATAAAATTAACTGTTATTTATTTCGAGATTCTAATATTATTTAATTAATTTTAACTTTCCCTGATACACAAGGTATACATTTTTACAACTTCTATTTAACTTTTTTATTTTTCTTTCACTCTTCCTTTACAGTACTCTTAACTATCGTTTTACATTTAAATTTCTTTAACCTTTACTTTCCTAAAAATTGATTTTCCTAAATTCTTTCTCCTAACATATTAAATTAAACAATATTTACAATCGCAACCTACAATAAACTCTGATCGAATTAAATATCTATCTTTCCTTATATAAATCAATTATAGCCTTCCCTTATTTCTACCCAATATTCCTTAAGGTTTATTCTTCTATAACTCAAACTAGATTAACTTTCCAGTAAATCTACTATGTTACGACTTATCTCATCTATGTAATGAGAGCGACGGGCGATATGTACATGGTTTAGAGCTAATATCTTCCAAGCTTATTAAACTCGCATTACAATTAAATCCACCTTCTTAATGCTTTTTCTCACAACTATTCCATAGTAAATAAAATTTATTGTAACCCATTTTAACTCATTTATAAGCTGCACCTTGATCTAATTTTACTTACCAATCCCGATAAACTTTAATAATTTTTTCTTTGAAAATTATCTGATAATGACGGTATACAAACTAATTAATATGAGTGAAATCCTGCGTGGTTTATCGATTCAAAAACAGGTTCCTCTAACAAGACTAAACCACCGCCAAATTCTTCAAGTTTAAAGTATATATCTATTAATAATTTAGTTTTCATTCTATGCCTATTAGTATAGTAGGGTATCTAATCCTAGTTTATCTCTAATAGTTTTTAACTTCAACTTAAGGCTAACATTTATCTTATTAAACAGAATAATTCAATTTCACCTTTTATTCTTCTAACCACTTTCTAACCTTTTGTTTAATTACAACCTTATAAGTTTTTACTCAACCTTTAAGTCTAACCGCGACTGCTGGCACAATATTTTATCAGGTTTAAACTTCCTACTAAGTCCTACATTCATAGATTCAATTAATTTTTTATGCTGAGACTCATAGCTTATAAAACTCTTTAACTTCTTTTTCCTTTCATAGTATTAAACATATCTATCAACTACTCACAACGATTTTCATGCATTTTCAGAAAAATCATAAAAATCAAAGAAAGAATCAAACTTTGTAAAAAAAAAAAATGAAAAATTTCTTTTATTTTTCTAAAATTTAAATTGTTATAAATTTAAGAATTTTAAACTTTAATAATAATTATATAAAGGTACATGTATATATATCTAGACTCCTTATAAAGCTTATAATTCATGAAAGAAGAGAAACCCGACCCCTTATATCTAAAAGCAGATATAAACAAAAATACAATATATAACATGCTTTGCTTATCTTAACCCTCATCATCTATAAAACCGCAATCCTTAGTGAAAAATAATTATCTATCCCTCCCGATGTATCTTGACGGAAATGTATAAAGTTTATTACAATTCCACTTACTCCGTAAGTATAATTCTAGTTGCTCGAGCTCTTTCCCTTACTTCGGAGGGAGACTTCGAGCAACTAGAATTATACTAATTACTAGTATAATCTTTCTCAAAATTATATTGAGCTTACAAGTATATAACTAGATCCCTTAAGATTAAAATAATGACCATTGAATATTTTATTATAACAGTCCTCTATTTGTACCTTAAATTATAATTAAATAACATTTATAAATATAATAGATGTATATATATATATATCTTCACCATAATAATCTATACTTTCAATGCTTTCAATCAACTCCTTTCATCCTCTTTTACCTACCAGAACGAACTTTGATAATAACCAGTTACCTTTTCATTGTAAGTGAAACGCTTTGAATTTTAGCTACATCCCGCTCCTCCTCCTCCTCAAATCCTTATTATTTATTTTTAAATTCTAAATTATCGTACTAATTAAAAATTTAAGAATAACTTAAAACTTATAACATTTAGACAACCTTCTTAATATCTTATAACTGATTTTTTTTTTTTTACAAAATTTTTATTGTTTACTATATACCAAATATAGTGCCTGACGAAAAGGATAGCTTTGATAGAGCTAATCATGTAATTTTTTACCTATATTATATACATAATGGATTCACACCATTCCCTAAAAGATCAAAACTTTTTATGCCTTATACACCAATATATACATCATAATGTGTTCCCTACATAATTAAAAGATAAGCTAAATTAAGCTAATGGGTTCATACCCCGTAAATGAAAGTCCAATCTCTCTCTTTTAAATGATTTTTCCTATCTCCTCTCTCTTTTTCTTCTCAACTCTTCTCATAGGTGCTATTTTATCTGTATCATCTACCTCTTGGTTTGGAGCTTGAATTGGGCTTGAACTGAACCTTATATCATTTATTCCCCTTATTGTAACCAAAATAAACCCTTACACTTCTGAAGCCGCCCTTAAGTATTTCCTTATCCAAGCTCTTGCTTCAACTTTAATTATTCTATCAAGATGCTTAATTATACACATATCAAATTTTACACCTATAATCATTCTTATAGCCCTCTTACTTAAACTAGGAGCAGCACCTTTTCACTTTTGATTTCCTCAAGTTATAGAAGGCCTTTCATGACTCCAAACAATTATTTTAATAACTATTCAAAAATTAGCCCCAATGTTTTTAATTTCCTATTTAACCTCCTATTTCACTATTACTCAAACCGTCATTTTATCAGCTATTTTATCAGCTTACATGGGAGCCCTCGGAGGTCTGAACGTAATAAAACTACGAAAAATTATAGCATTTTCCTCAATTAATCACATATCCTGAATATTGGTAGCTCTAACAATTAATGATATAATATGGCTTATATACTTCTCCTTCTATGCTCTTATCTCCTCATCCGTGGTGTTCTTCCTTCACTCTCTTCAAGTATCTTCAATTTCCGATATGATTGGCCCTAATCATCCCACTTTATTCTCAGCTCTCACAATCCCTCTAAGCCTATTATCATTAGGAGGATTACCTCCATTTACCGGATTTATCCCCAAGTGGATAATAATCCAAATTATATTAATAAATAACATATTTATTCCTTTATTATTCCTTCTTTCCTCGGCCCTTATCACTCTATATTTTTACCTTCGAATACTAATCCCCTATATCCTTATTCTAACTCCTATTTACTCTTACAATCTCAAATCTGTCCCCTTCTTCTCCTTATCCTTTTTCTTACCTTTAATTATGTTCTTTAACATAATTGGTTTATTCATTCCTTTTGTATTTATATTCCTCTAAGATTTTAAGTTATAAAAACTAAGAGCCTTCAAAGCTTTAAAAAAAAGTTATTCTTTTAAATCTTAAGTTCCAGTGTTTGAACACATCTTCGAATTTGCAATCCGACGTTATTTATTTTACTATGGAACCTACCTAATAAGAAAGTATTAACTTGTTAATAAATTTACAATTTACCGCCTATAACTCAGCCATCTTATT